GATGGAAAAAATATACACTTTTTCTTACTTGGTCAAGTTTTCCTCCCCAGTGAAGAAAAATATAATATTTTTTTCTCCTAAGCAGGGGAAAAAAGCAGACCTTATTGGAAGAGAAGATAGAGAATTTCTTCATCATTAGGATTAAAAATTCCATTCTTTCTCTCCATCTTGGTCTGACTTTTCTCCACCTTCCAAAGGAAAATATGATAATTTTTTCCTTCCCTTAGGGGAGAAATGCGATCACCCCATAAGATGAAAATAGTATAATTTTTCTATAAGAAAAACTATACTTTTTTTCTCTTATGGGGTTTCTTTTTCTTCCCCTTCCGTGAAGAAATAAAATATCATTTTTTTCCTTTTCCTTCGGAAGAAAAATAAACATTATTTTTTTCCTTCACTGGTTGAGAAAAGCTCAACCTCCCATCGCCCGATATGGGCTCGGCTATTCCACCCCTGTAAGGGAGTGGAGCCCCAGGCGAGTTGGATGAAAATAGACTCGTTAGTCCAGGTATGGTCCGTTAGTCTCCCTACACAAATCTTTGCTCAGCCAGCAAAGAGGTGGATTTCCACTCCACCGGGGGAGAAAAGATCTAGCTTAAAAGATGATCTTTCCCCAAGCTGGACTTAGCTAATTGTGTCCAGCAGGACGTAGACTTCCCTGCCTTGACCATCTGAGTCATTTCCAGATGGAACGCATCCAGTCTCATTTGGCCAAGGTTATTTTTGTAGACGGCCTCCCTTCACAAGTCTTGCCTAGTCTGGCAAGAGATGGATTCCAACTCCATCGGGGGAGGAAAGGTCGTGCTTAGATTGTTGACCTTTCCCCAGGCTAGACTTTGCTTTGTCTAGCGGAGGCTCTTACTCCAAACCCTTGTCTAAAAGAGTCTGGAGATTTTCGTCGCTTGCTTGTGGCGCTCCCAGACAGGACTTTCTTCTTTCTATGAAGAGAGCCAGTTTAATCGTAGCGAAGAAATCTTCAACTGGCGCTTGATTTTTCCTCCAATTATTGGCTGACCTCTTCAAGACGAAGTTGTCCTGGATGGAGAGTCTGCCCCCCAGAAAGGGAGGACTTTATAGTCCTGCATCTAAGCCAGGAATAGCAGACTCTGAGGGCCATAAGGATTAGACTCTGTCTAATGCGTTGGCTTAGACTGCGAGTCCGGCTGTACCTTCGGTGGGGCCTGACTCTTGCCATGCCCAGACCAGAATGGTCGTGTGGTAGAACTCCTGTCGAACTTCCTCGACAAACATTACATAAAATGCGCCTAGATATTTTATATCTACGGGGATTTTAGTAAAAGTTTGTCTGCTCTTCGTCCGCTGATGAACTGGGATAGGATCCCTAGTGAGGAGGAATCCTGTATCGCCTGTTCATGGCGTACTCCATGCGCACAAGTCCTTAGTCGTCCTACACCAGCCCAGGTGAAGTTGGGCATGGTGCAGGTCCCCTTGTCCTGCACCTCCTATCCGGTGGGCCGACTTAGGGCACCAGCATGTACGGGGCACACAAGTGAGTCGTTAGAACACGCACGACTAACACGTATGGGCTTCTATCATGGCTATCGGGTTTCCTGAAAAACCTCCCCAACCCTCACCGGTTATTAGGCCATACTGTTCTCGTAGGGGTCGGAGCAGGGAATACCGCTGCCATACCCGATCCTCTCCTAAATCTCCAGGTCATGATACGCGATTCAGATACATTATCAGAGCTTCTTGCATCGCGATGAGCTCGGGATTTGGCTGCAACAGTCTATGAAATAGTCATATCCCAAATCCACGCCTACTGCATTTCATTAGCGCTTTTCCCCTACTCAACCGTAATCCGTACTAGCAGGTGCCTTGGAAGGTCTCTTCCTCCCTACCGGCCTTACAACTGGCCTAAAGGAAGGTGTCGAGCCCTAAGGGATTAGGCGCTTGCCTATGGCATTCTGACATAGTTAGCCTAAAAGGGATGGTCCATTAGGACATGATCGTTTAGGAAAGGAGGACTCGCTAGAATGTTGAATTTCCAGGAACGAACGCACCCTTTGGTCTTTAAAAGTCTGGTCGTCAACAGACCATCTAGGGTTAGCCACGACTACCCTATGATCGTGCTGCAATAAACAGCAGGCTCGCACTTTTAAACCGGTCACGGGTAGACCTTCCCAAATTGTGGTGACTCTCAAAGTGGAGGAATTCCTTTCTTAATCCGAGGAGACTGTACGCCGTCTCACCCAGATAGTGATTGTTGAACAATCTCTCTCGCTTAAGGCACAGTAGTCGGATCCCCAATTAAGACAAGAATTGAACAAAACTCCCTCACATCCTATCGTCGTAATGTGAAGGATTTGAGTCTTAATTGAGGACTTCCGGGTCTGGCGACCTCTAATCGGTCAGGAGTCCGATAAGCTGTGAGCCAATCCATCGTCAAAAACAAACTTGATGTCTTGCCTACCTGTCTCGGTGAAAGGACAAGGTGCATTTCGTAACTCTCATGCCACGAGGAGTCCCTTCCAATGGAGGACCGTCATTCTACTGAATGCGAACTTCGTTCCTATCCTCTTGTCGAAATAAGGTAACCTCCAACTTCGCTCACCTTCCGGAGACTCATAATCGTATCCGAAAGAGAAAGCTTAATGAAGTTTCCTAATTGGAACCCTCCCCCAGGTCACTCTCTCCGAGGGCCGAGCCCGGAAACAGTCGGCGTGTAACCTCCTTGTAAACCAGATCATACCCTAACTTCGTTTCGGGCTAAAGTTCCCTTCGGAATAGACCTCTCAGGAGGGCTGCCCGTTACGCGGATTCCTAGGGATGAACCCCCTTCCAATTCCCCTAATTTCACCTATTTGGAAGATCATCCGAGGTCCATAGTAACAGGACTCTTCTGACGGATGGTCTACCATAGAATAAGATTAGGGTCGGACCCTCTGGCTCAACTATTCGCTCGACCAGAGGCTGTTCCCATAATGTCAGCGTCGAACCTGTCTCGACATCGACTGAGGACATTCAGCCGTTCTGGAAGTCTCTTAAGTCAGCTTGCCATAAGGCTTCGCCCCCTATCGGCTACGCCTCATCTGATTAGGCTAAGCTAAGGAGAGCCATCAGCCTAGGTCGTTCACTTGGTACTGGTCGTAATCCGACAACGTCGATGGAAACTCGAAACTTCTAAGGTGTACACCTATTAGATCCGAGTATTTCCTCGATCTCAACGAAGTCGTTCACTTTTCCTATGACGGAAATCCTTGGTTATTTTCCGTGGTTTCGCTAAATCACAGAAAACCAGTTTATAAAATATTACTATTTTATACTGGTTTCCAGTGATGTTAGCCAGAAACTCCATCTAAAAGTGATTCAAGAATGACTTTAGATTGTTTTCTGTGTCAACAAGAAACCATCGTAAATCCTGTCCTATTTTTAAGGGAAAAATTCGTTCGTCCGACCGGACAGCAGGTTCATAGAATGGGAATTTGTTGGCCCATATCGGACACGTTATTGCATTCCTCCTCCTCATGTCTGCACAAATGGCAGTCGTTCATGAAAGACTTGGATGAGTTTAGATCGGATTGAACTCCTTTCTGAGCGGAACTTAGTCTTCCGCGTATGGCATAGGCGATGGAGGAGATGTAGCCTGACTGGTCTACCCTACCTGCCATCCGACACCGAAGGTATCCTGGCTCCTAGTCCATGTAGGACGAAATAGGACTTGTAAGCCTAGGGTACCTGTTCCCGTGTCGTAACAGTGGAACTCCGTTTAGCCAAGGTAAAAACTGTGAGACACATTCTTTACAGGTGCCCCTGACTCGCGCCTAAAATGCATAATATAAAATATTAAAAATGTATTTTAGGCAGAGTCGGGGCAGTGTCTCTTACGAGACGTCTTTGCCCCGCTAAGCCGGAACGGTGGAACTTGACCTTATGACGGTCAACTTATGGGGTTGGGTCCCCCATAGTAAGAATAAAACTTTAGGCTAAAAAGTGACTATTATTACTCCATTTTATGACATGGGTGAAAAAACCCCATTTATTGACCAAATAAGGACTTTTCTTAGATCCTACAAGGTCCCCATGACTGGATTTTCCTCATCTTATAGGATAAAAGAGACCTGCGGGTGGTTGGGGCTCCAACTAGGATCCTTTGCCCCAGTGAGACAAGGCGGACGAAGATAAAGACAAAGTTTTATTAAAATAAATCCTTGGGGTGGATGGGGCGCAGTTGGAATGAGAGATTCCATTATAAAATATTCCTTTGAAATATTTTATTCCAGAGAAATTCTATTGTAAAACTTCCCCCCTTATAGGGGGAGGTTTTACTCCGCTCCTTTAAAACTTTCCTCATAAAAAGGTAAAGATTTAAAGGAGGAATTTCCACTATAAAACCATCCTTTAGGATGGTTTTATTCCAACCTTGAAGCTTCTTAGGCAAGTTAAGGCTAAAAGCTAGCTTTCTCTTCGGTAAGATCAGCATGTCCAACTTGTCCAGAGGAGAATGAAAGATATTACATAAACTTCCTCTAAGCTTTCATGAGCTGTTAATGCTAATTTGCCTAAGATAAAACAGCTTCAGCCTAGAATGATTCCTAAGAAGGTTCAAGGCGCTCCTTGTAACAAATAGGCCCCTATAATGATCACTAACGCTGCCATAATGGCATAAATGTTAGTGAGTTTTAAACTAGCAAAGTAGGGTAAAACGTATCATTCTGGGCCTATTGGTTCTGGAGTCTTGTTCTGTTGAGGCCAATCATTGGCATTCATGTCTTCAATTAGGCGTCACAGAATAGACGTATCGTCAAAGCCTTTTAGCAGAAGAATTGTGGTTAAGGCTGTTACCAGTAGATCCTTTGTTCCTCCTCCACTAGCGAAGTCTTTTCCAGATGGGCCTATTCTAGTGCCCAATTCTGTACTAGACTCGTTAGAGTGGACCTCTATAGAGTGTCACATCACAGCTATTGGGCTAATTAGCCCCAATAGAAAGTGAAGTGCGTAGACTCTAGGAAGGATTAAACTGGATATTCCATAGTCTCCTACTATAACAGGCAGAATAAATTCTCCAGCTGGAAGACTCAAGAATGCAGAAGTTACTACCGTCATCCCTCATTGTGCCATATTTCCTTCTGTCAGTGAGTAGCCCAATAGGGCTACTACTAGACTAAGGAAATAGATCACAATTCCGGATCATGAAGTTGAGCTTGCTAAGCTTGAGCTCAATATGCTTCTCGCTATGTGGTTTATCATGGCTAAGAAATATATTGTAGCTCCTGTGCTGTGAGCCCTTCTTCATGATCAAATTCCTATGTGCCTTTCCGCATCTTCGATGTGGAAATGAGCACTCACATCCTGGTACCCTAGGGCTAAACCCACTCCAGAAAATACCTGGATACAGAGTGCTAATCCACTCATGAAACCTAGGTTTCATGATCACCAGGAGCTTGAACCACAGGAAAACAATTGATTTCCTTTTCCTTGGTTTTAGCTCTTTTAGCACTTTGTTCTGGCCTAGGTTCCTTTGTGGACAGACGGTTTCTAGGCTTAGTTGTGGGTAGAACAGGACCTCTCATTGGCTATGGTTTTTTAACATTAACCAGTGATGGTTTTAAACTTTGTGCTAAAAATCCATGAATCTCTTATGGTTCTTTAGTCATGGCTTTCTTAGCACTTGGTTTGGAAACTATTCCTTTGTCTTTTCTCCCTCACTGCCTAGAACCTGGATTGGCTATCTTAGCTCTATTGGGTACAAGTGGCTCCCTGATGCTCCTTTCCTCTAGCCGGTTTCGTGGATACAGTCCACTAGGACGATCTAGAATCCGGACTCTGATGTTCCTTGGGGAAGGTATCTTTTCCTTTGTACTTTTCTGTCTTGCTTTCCTCATAATTCTGGATGGCCTTTTTATGATGGAGCAAGACTCCTTAGTACTTTTGTCCTGGATAGCCTTTCCTGGTCTTGGGATGTCTTTTCTCATGATGTGCATTGGAGAAAGACACCCTTGAGACATTCCAGAATCAGAGTCAGATTTAGGAGGAGGGTTTGGAGTGATCTATGGAGGTTTCAGCTTCCTATGATTTGCTGTGCTAGAATACCGATGATTGATACACTTTATTTCCTTTTGTGCCTTAATGAAGTGAGCTATTTTAAGCCACACTATAACCCTCTTTATCCTAAGAGGACTTTTGCCACGATACTCTTTCCAGGCTTTAGCCAACATGCTTTGGTGACAACTTCCCTGAGCCATCTTTTCTTGATCCCTTTTGGCATCTTTTAATTTGGCTAGAGAAGATTGTTTCCTTTGTTGGCTTGAAGTCTTCCAGGCTTGATTTTCTTATTGCTTTCAGGGAGCTCCTGATGCAGTGTATCTTGGCTTTTATTGGCTGATACAATTTCCTATTTGTCAGCATTATCTGGATTAGGCTGATCTAGAAAAGATCAGCAATCCTGGGTTTTCTTCCTATTGTTAATTAAGGAAGCCCTAATGCTGCTTTACATTGTTAGCAGCCTTTATAGCCTTTATGCACTGTATCTTGTGCTCCTTCTTGGCACAAGTCCATCATTCCTTTTAGCCTTCCTTTTATCCAGGACAACTTTTCCAGGAAGAAGAGTGAGGAATTATGTCCTTTACTCTTCCCTGGTAAAGTCTTTTGTTCTCATCCTGGATCAACACATCCTAAGTCATCTTTTCCATACCTCTTTTTCACTCCTTTCCCTATTTGCCTGAGGAACTTTTCCATTACTGGTTCTTTTGTTCCTCACTCAACATAGGGATTCTTGTGAAAATCAGATCCAGTGTTGGAGCTGACTTATGGTGTGATGAGTCCAAGATTCTTTTATATTTGTCCTGGGTTCATCAGGATTTTCTCCATGATGGTTAATGTGCCTTCACATTAGCACATACTTTCTTGTCCCAATGGAGACTTTTTCCATAGGATCCTTAGGTCATCCATGGTTTTTCTTATGATGGGCTAAAGCCCTAGTGCAGTGCCATGTTTTCCTCATAACACTTCCTGGTGCAATTTTCATTTGCCTGGTGCTTTCAGCACTAATTCTTCTGGCAAGAATACCAGGTTAAAAGCAAACAATTGCTTTCTCTTTTGTGTTTCCTTTTGGCACTGTGGGCAATTTCCACCCTTTGTGTTCTAGTGAGGAAAATTTCCCTAGTGGTCTGATGGTACATCTTGCTTAGTGGCTCAGCTATCTTATTTTATTTAGCTGACCACTTTGTCTGATTGTGCCTATCATGATCCATGATGGGATTTTCTTCACAGGCCATAGTGGGCAGAAGGCCTACAGTGCCTACTGGGAATGCTTTAGCCAGTATGATTGTCCATAGCACTCTTTCCACTTTCTTTTGCTTTAGTGCTTTGTTTTGCATTTGTGCTGATGCTGACCAGGAATGGAAATTATCCCTAGTGTTCCCTAGGAAAACAATGTCCCCAGTTCACTCCCTTATTTGCTTTCTTAGCCTTTCTGTAAAAAGTTTAATGTTCCCTTTTTCATCATGGCTTCTTTCTGCTATGAAGGGTGTGGCCACTATGTCCAGCCTAGTTCACTCCCTCACCATAGTAGCTAGTGGTCTTTATTTGACCACAGCTCTATTGTTAGAAGGAGTTTTCTGGCTAAGATTTGTGGAAGGGACAATTATCCTTTTCCTTCCTTCCTCACTTTGGCATCTTTATTTTCTCCTTTGTGAGTCTCATGGGAAAAGAATACTGGCTTGAAGCACTGCATTCTCAGTGAACATTTGCCATGTCCTCTTGCCATGAGATCCTAGGTTTTCTCTTCTCTATGGCATTTTCCATGGTCTGTCCAAATCTTTCCTTTTTGCTTGTTCACAAGGACAAAAAAGCCTAAGTTGAAGTCTTATGACTGGACTCCTTGGAGGTTTTCCTTTTTCCTTTGTATGAAAAGTGAAAACTTCCTTGGAAGACAGCATAGTTTCTTCAACTTTCCTTTTGTGGGCTTTTTTAGCCTACTTGTTTATATTTGTAAAAATTGGCTACAAATATATTTTCTCTGTGAACAAGTCTTTCCTTTGGGAAGCTTATGGACAGTCCTGGTTCTCTTTAGCAGTTCTTCTTAGCCTTGTTTTTCTATAAACATGGCTTGCTTCCTCTTATGTTCTGAAATGTGCTTCATTCCTCTCTTTATGCGGTGGCACTTCTTGTCCTTTGGCTTTCCAGCATTATGCTGGCAATGGCTTTTATGAGGAACAATATATTGGCTATTGGCATGCATAGTCCTTTCTTAGCCAAACTTGATTCCCTGGTAATTTGTCCAATTACCTCAATTGTCCTGGTTTATGTCATTCCTGGAGTTGAACCTTTCTTTCACTTTTTCTGTCATGAAGGCTCAACTGAAGTTTGACATATCCGTGGACAACAATGGTTTTGACAATATTCCAAATCTTCTTTAGTTTGGGAAGAAATCCTTTTGTCTCGTCAGCAGAGCGATGGGCAGTTTTTACAACAATCCTGTAGCCCTTGTTTCCTTTCTGCCCATAGGCCAGTTCTGGTTATGGGAGACTCTTTAGACGTCATCCACTCCTGATCTTTACCAGATCTTGGTGTTAAGATGGACGTCATTCCTGGACACATTACGCTAGACACTATTTTGCCTTGTGTGTCTGGCTCTTTTACTGGAGCCTGCTATGAGATATGTGGAGCTTATCATGCCTTAATGGCCATAAATATTGTCATCATTTAGTCTTGCCATCCCCATTGATCACAATCTTTTCCTTTAAGACTGAAGGACATTTGCTCTCTTGAGCTTGAGCAATTGTTTGCTTTAGTCTACTTTTCTTTTGCTGTGAGGAATGGGTGGATGGTAAAATAATCCTAGCCTTTTGCCTCGCATCATTCTTTTCAAGCCTCCTAAGTCCTTACGTCGGAGTGGCACTATGTCCGGTTCCAATAGTGTCAACACTACGATTCCGGCTACATCCCACGGAGACCACGGGATGTCCTGAGGAACAGAAAAGTTTCCTTAAAATCAAATCCCTTATTGTTCTTTTAATACAAACTTTTGTGGGACTGGCTGTTTTCCTGTTAAGAACAGGGAAATTTCTCCTAGCTTAGGCTTGTTATCATGCCTTCTTTTTCCTTTAGTTCTTCTTCTTTTACTTTTGCTCTATTGGGCAAGATCCTTATCTTTAATAGGGATTCTTTTTCCTTTAGCAAAAGTAATAGTTTCTGGAACTTTTTTATCTTATTTGGCATGAGGAATCATAACAGATCCTTTTCCTCTGGCTCTGATGATGTTAACTAGCCTATGGCTAGTTTGTGTCCTTTAGCTTGCTTTCTGCTTCATATTCCAGCTCACTTTCAGCTAAAATAGTAGCCATAGGTTATTGAAGAATATCCTTTTTAGCTTCTATTTTAGCCTCATCTTGTTCTTGCTTCATTAGGGCAGAAATAAGTTTTCCTCATGGACAAACTACTGAGGAAATTTACTGTTCTCTTTTAACAGCTCATGGCCTAGTGTTTGTGTTCCTAGTCCTGGTTCCAATTGGTCAAGGTTTTCTGAATTGATGATTTCCTGGACAAACTGGAACATGGGATTTTATTTGACCTCGGGTCAACATAGGGGGCCTCTTGGGTGTGGAATGAGCTACAGCAATGCTGGTGATCTTCTGGTTGCCTGGAGGATGGAGTCCAGGCTGAACCATGTATCCTCCTTTAGCTTCAATCCAGCATGGAACATCTATTGATGTTATTATTGCTGGAATTCATGCTCTAGGCATTGCCAGTGGAGCAGGCAGCAGTAATGCTGTAGTCTCTTTTCGCCTCCTTCTCCTTCCTTTTTCTCATAAGGAATTGAGTCTTTTTGTATGATCTCAATTCGTTGCTGCTGTGCTGTTCATTGGCACAATTCCTGCTTTAGCCTTAGGCTTATTAGGAATTTTGCTAGACAGAACAACCAGTAGTTCCTGATTCGATCCCTCAGGAGGAGGAGACCCTATATTGTACCAATTACTTTTCTGATTCTTTGGACATCCTGAGGTCTATGTGGTGATTTTGCCTTCCTTTGGAGTGTTGTCTGCTTCACTGGAGGCCAGTTCGGGCCTATATGGTAAGGAAGGACTGATTTCCTCAGTATCTTGTCTAGGAGTTTTAGGCTACCTAGTCTATGCGCACCACATGTTTACTGTGGACTTAGAGCTAGAAGTTAAACTGCTCTTTTCCTCAGGAACCATGGCTATTGCAGTTCCTACTGGCATAAAAGTCTATAGTTGACTTGTTAGCGTAAGATCTGGTAGCCTAGAAACTCGTCCTATCCTTTTACCTCTGCTGTGTTTCCTTTCCACTTTTGTAGGTGGAGGTTTAACAGGAATTATGCTTTCCTCATCTACAGCAGATATTCTGTTACACGATACCTACTTTGTGGTTGCTCACTTCCACCAGGTAATGGCTATATCAGCCTTTTTAGCCTTTGCTTGTGGAGTACATTGGCTAGGAATGGTTAGCCATAATGGTTCCTTACTTCTTTTTACTGTTGGAACCATGGCTCTATTTCTGCCTTTGTATGGAGCAGGTCTCCTAGGAATCCCTAGACGAGTTCCTAGTATGCTTTATGAGTCTAATAGTTTCCTCATTCCAGGCTATTTAGGCTGTATTATTGCCACCATAGCAATCATAACTTATTTAGTTTTTCTGTAGTTTTGATTGCCTGGATCCTATGATCTTTCCTCATAACTTTCCTTTTCTGAGGAATAAATCATAGGATTTATTGGAGAATGTGATCAACTTCTGGATGGATAATTCCAGCATTGGTAGAAGGATCTTCCTTAGGAAGTAGAGGAAATCATGGATTATCTTGCCATATGGCTCTGTTCCAAGGTGCCCTCTTACGTAGTGATTTCCTCCTTCTTCTTTTGGAAAGCAGTTCCTTATCTTCCTCATTGTTTCATGGTATTTTAGTCATCTTTTCTTATTTTCTGATGACTTTTACCATGAAATCTCCAATATAGGAGTTTTCTTTTAAACAAATAAGATTCATAAAATAATCCTATAAAGGATTGTTTCCATGGGTCTTATTTGTTTTCCTACAATCCTCATCCCTGGTTTGATGAGTTATTCCGTCCATTCTTTTATTTCTGGACTCCAGCTGAACTCTTATAATCCTGTTAGAGTCTTTATCCTTTTCCTGGCTTGTGGCCTCTTGTGGCCACAAAATCTTAACATCTGCTGTAAGCAATATGTCTTCTTTCCAGGTTGCTTTGTCTTCTGCTCTAACTGGGCTTCCTTATTGTCCAGCCTCTTTAACAAACCAAGATGGGATTTTCCTTTCTATGGTTTCCAATAGCTCCTGGGGAATATTGGCAATTTTATGCCTTATTTTCCCCATAAGCTTATTGGCAAGCAAGTGTAAAACTCCTTTATGGAGAAATTCCTGAGGAACTTTAATGGTGAATTCCTCATAAAACCTCTGATGTGGTGAGGTTGTGAGGAACTTTAATGGAGTGTGTTGGGACTATTTTAGCCCACACACCATAGGTTTTTATATGGAAAGCGCCATTAAAGTGTACTTTGTTTCAATGTTGTGCCAGCTTAAGCGGTAACACAAATGAAACTCCCTTACTTTAGGAGGTGGATAAAGGTTACTTTTTCCTTAATTCTTCCAGGGAAATCAAGTAGTCTATGGTGTACCAGGAACTTAAGATGGGCCTCTTGTGAAGAATAAACTTCTTAGACTTCGGACATTGTGGCTGGTCCAGTTCCCTGGTGTTCCGATAAACCGTTAAATCTTACTTCTTTTTTAACACAGGTTGCATGGCCCACTTCTTCCTCAAGTTTCTTGAGGAAGCTTGGTGACATGGCATGTGGGAAGATTTCACCATGGGCTGGAGCATAGTTTGTAAAACTTATGCTCTAGAACTGGAGAGTAATTTAGGTTTTAATGGGACCAAGGTGAACAGACCTCCTAAGGGACTCATTGCTCGTCACCTGGGGTGAAAGCCCTAGTAAGTCGAAACACGGTAGGAGCTGGGGAACCAGCTCCTTTTGGCCTAGATGGGCCACTCCTTTTCTGCTCCTAGCGTAATCGTCATTCCTGTTGTAGTTTTTATGACGCTGGTTTTAGACGTTTAGCCTAGGGCAAAACTTTCCCTAGGGAATGAGGTCCCAACAAGACCAAGATACTCCGATCCTTATAGGTTTCCTGGAGTTCTTTCCTGGACGTTGCGAACAAAGCTCATGAGGAAAGATGCCTCTTTAGCTTGACGTTCCTTGTCATCTGACAATTGAGCTTTCTAGAAAATCCTAAGCAACTAGACCAGGTTTTCTGTGAACAGGAAAAACATTCCTCTTTTGCATCATGGATCCTAATGGATCTAGAGTGAAAATGGACTTGTTCTTCTGCACCAGTTCCGTAAGGGAAAAGGTGAACTAGGCGGAGCCATAGGGCTAACCTGGTGAAAGCAATAGATCCTGTCCTGGGCACAAAGACAGCTAAGGCATCGTCTCAGTCCTGGATCTTTTTGCCTAATAAGAGTTCCTTTTTCTTAACAGAACCCTCCATTATCCTTGGAGAGGAAAAGGTTGGGTGGAGTAACGATCTTCTTAGGCTCCTTTAGCTTCCTGTTTTGATCGATGACAGCTGTAGGTGTCAATGAAGTCTGCCTGGTACGACGTCCTTTTTAGTGAACTTGGCAACAACTGGCACGCCTGTTTTCTAAAAACATAGGTGTTAAAAAGGCTTAATGCCCAGTACTGCCAAAGTCCTCTACTGGCAGCAGTATCTTGACTGTGCCAATGTACCTTAGTTTCTTGTTGTTTCATTGGCAACCAGGGAAGTATTGACGATGTCAGTCCTTTACTGAAAAGGCCTCGTGAAACAATGGCCAGGATGAACACATCCTGGATAGATTGAGGGAGGAGTAGTCCCTTATTCCTTGAACGACACTCTGGAAGTCAAAATTACTCCTAGATCAATGTTTTTCCTGGGGTGAGGCCTCACTAGTATGTGAGGAAAAACTCCTTTATATTGATCTGGATCCTTTATTGGAGTTTGTTACAAAAGGAACTAAGGGGCAATAGGGCAAGAAGCTAAAGCTTCTGCTACTTCGATGTTGGACTCCTCATCCATCGTGGTTAGAACCACGTATTGGAACGTCTGTTCTACGCTTAAACGAGGTCATGATCTGAGTTTAGAACGTTGTAAGACAGTTCGGATTCTATCTTCTAACCACGAGCTTTAAGACTTTAAGGCTTATGGTTCCTGTGGCGATACGAAAGGATGCCATAGAATAGGCCAATGACTTTTGTTATGCCTCAGCAGTTCCTATTTAAAAATCTGCTCCATAAGTCTATGTCTTAAACTCCTAATGTTTTTAATGGCTGTATAGCTATTAGGGAAGGATAGGGTGGGCTTGGTTCCTATCTGTGCTTTAGCTATCCTTTCTTGGGACGTTTGACTCCTTCTCTTTTGTCTAGAAGTTCTCTTGTTCCTTTTTCTGCTAAAGTACAGATCTTTAAGAAGTCTGGCCCTTTTCTTGTCTTATGGGCCATGGCTGCTTTTGTCCATGATTTCCAATAGTGCCTTAAGTCTTTCCTGGATTCTTTATTGACATAAGGCACTATCTTGAATCTGCTGTAGATGGAGTGAGGCAGCTATAGGTTCCTCAAAGCTTTCTTTTTGACTTAGCTTTGATGCCTCTTTGCTTATCCTTACTTCGTCTCAGCAGATATGGTGATCTGGTACATATCAGCCAGTTTGGTCCTACTGAGCTTTAATGGCCAGACTTCTTTTTCAGCACAACACAGCTGTAAGCTTGGTGTTTGTGATGGCTTCTGGAGCTTTAGCTCTAGAAGCGTTTTCCACCTGTCCAGAAGCCTTTATAGTGCTTCTGGTATGGACTTTCTTGCCCTGAATAGCCTTTATTGTTTTAGAACAAAAGGCTTCCATCCAACCTTGTCAGTTGTTGATACTGACTGGAATGGTTTTCAGTCCTTTAGTTCTCCAGGAGTATTATTGGCTAATGGTGGTTGGACAATCTTGCCACTTGTGTCTTTGGCCTTGATCAGTCCTTTTTGCCTATTTGATCTTGGCTAAAGTCCGTCCAGTGTGACATCAGAATGGATGTTACTTTTCTCATCAAGATCCTGTTCATTTTATTGTGAAAATAGTAACATTTTGTTTATTTATGTCTTCAATTTAACAAAAATGATGATGTTTTAATTTCTCTAACAAGTGAGGAAACTGATTTAGCCCTAAATGGCTAATAGTTAGCCTTTTTACTTACATTTGTGATGGAGGGAACTCCATGATAGTCCTGGTTCGTCCATGGACAAAGCTACAGTAGCTTGTAGCAGGACTGAATCGTTTCTCTAGCCAAAGGTTAGAAAACTTTCATCCAGTTTGCCACAAAAAACAATTAAATTAGGTTTTTTTTGTCTCCAGCGAGATCCTATTGTTCCAATTGTCTCTCGAAGTGTAGAAACTATAAGTTTCTTACACGACCCCTTAAGACTCCATAGCAATAGGACTCCCATCCCTTTTTCCTGTTCTGGATCCAGATCCCATAGTAACCAAAGCTACTATTGACGGAATAAGCTGATGAGTGAAGGGGAACTAGGAGTCTCGCGGTAGGGGTGATGGGTGAACATCTTGATGTGAATTTTAATTTCCAACGGGGAAATTAAAACTCCATCTAGAAGTTACACGACCATCCTTTTTCAAATTTGTACCAGTCGTGACGGATCCTATCCATATTGATCGAACAAAGATCCCTCTGGATCATCTGTTAGTCATCCTTCCACATCTACCAGACTAGGGACACTCCTTCTCCGGGCGTGGCTTCGTAATGAGAATACGCCCTTCTGACGGCCTCCTTACCTCACTTAGCCTCCCAAAGGGTGAACATCCAACATTTCACTTTAGTTTGGCATACTGGACTGAAGGCCCTTGGGCCTTTATTGCCCAGGGGGCCTAATTAGCCTTAGTAGAATAAGAAACCTAGAGACGTTTCACACTACTGGTTAATTAGGCCCCCTGGGCTAAAATAAAGAACAAGTGTCAATGACCGATAGCATAAGGGGTGGATGGGTTGGGTAACGTGACTCCATGGCTTTCCTTATTTTGTTAAGCCAAATGTAGTCTTAAAAACTCTGGTTGTCCGGTCGGACAGCGAACTTTACGCTTAGAAAAGTAGGACACTATTTGAGTAGTCAATAACAATTAATTAATTTTATAATTCCTTTATTAAATTAATTATGCCCCTATTGACAAAACTGTCCTTTTCCTCATATTGAGGGGTTTTTATGGTTTTTTTTGTGAAAATCCTAAAAACACACTTTTTCATGAAAGTTTGTGAAATAGGGCTTGACGGATTCAAAAATAATCAAGGATTTTCCGTCATTGGAAAAGCGAATGACTGCGTTGAGATCGAGGAAATACTCGGATCTAATAGGTGAACACCTTAGGAGTTTCGAGTTTCCATCGACGTTGTCGTTTTACGACCAGCACTAAATGAGCGATATGCTAGGCTGATGGCTACAAGCCTAATCAGATTGAGGCTTGCCGACTGGAATAGGAGGTAGAAGAAGAAGTCGTACGAGGGTCCCTTAATGGACTTATATGAGCGTTAAGACTGTCGAGACAAGTTCGGCGATGACATAGGGTTAGCTATTAAAGTGTCAGAAAGCACTTTTGTCCGACGTTTGGAGTATGATAGGGATAAAATCCTGTCATGTGATCGTTTTAGGAGAGCATCGGATTTTCTGCCTAAAGTACGAGAAGCGGGTTTGGAAGGGGGTTCATCCCAGGGAATCCGCGTAACGGGCAGCCCTCCTGAACGGTCTATTCCGAATAGGAACTTTAGCCCGAAACGAAGTTAGTGGTATGATCTGGTTTACAAGGAGGTTACACGCCGACTGTTTCCGGGCTCGGCCCTCGGAGAGAGTGACCCCGGGGGAGGGTTCCAAAGAGGAAGGTTCATTAAGCTCTCTCTCTTGGTAGGGATCTTGGAGTCTCCAGGAGGTGAGCGAAGCTGGAGAGCGACCCCTTTTGCCTATAACGCGACATAAGTCCAGACTCCTTGTCCCAAGATTGGACTCCTTTCGGTTAGCGTTGTTCAAGCGTTCCTGTACGGATCCTAGAAGCGGAAAAAATCCCCACGAGTTTGTTTGTAACGAGCTCCCTAGAGTTAGGGGGGATATCGGAAGCTTAGGTTCTCCGTAGGGAGAGAATTCGACTGGTGAATGAGACCTTTAAAGCATTTTAAGTCCGTGCATTACGTTGATAGGATGTGAGGTAGTTTTGCTCATGATCATGGATGTTTTAATGCAGAGATATGGCCTTAACCTAGAAGCTGAGATAAGAGTATGACTTTTTTTTGTAGAGGGGCGCCACTAAGCCTTCGTCAGGAGGAGTTCTCCGTCCGGAAGAGCCTAACTGGAGAGTGCCCCTTGTGGGTTGGTTTTTCACACGAGATACTGTTTATTGTGTCACGCTGGTGGTGTGTCTGCAGGCAGCAACATAGAAAACCTTGGTCAGAACCAGTTTTATATAGAAAATACTCTAGAGGCGCGATAGTGTTCAATCCTCTTTGTCCTGTGGCGGTATGAGGTGAAACAATCTTGTCTTGAATAGACGAACTTCTTCTTATCCTGTTCCGCCCCTACGTTGCCAAATCGTATTACGGAGCTTTCTTTTGAGAAACGGCAGTGAGGAGATTAGGCTAGTTCCCGGATGGCGACAGAACCGAAGGGATGTTGAGTCACTGACGTCCTTGAGTGAAGTGCAGTAGGCGTGAAAATAACCAATGGCAAATGGCCATGTAGCCTCGTTGCTCTTATTTTCCGAGCTCATTACGATGCAAGAAGCTCTGATAATGTATCTGAATCGTATTTCACAACGCGTAGGACGAGTGGAGAATCGGTTAATGCAAGCGCTACTTCCAGCCACGCCCGGTGACGAAAGTAGTATAGGCTGTCGATGGCTGAAACCCGGGTAGGTTTTTCAGGAGCGTGATGGATTGAAGCTAGAGGAAATGAAGGGTTCGAGGCTGATTGGAAGAGGGGGAGGTAGATAGGCCCAGCTAGGAGCCACAATACGTAGCGATCTCTTGTTATTAGAGGAGCGAACGTGCACCTCGGTTCCGCCATCTAAAAAATAACCCCACTGAAAGTGGGGCTATTTATCCTTTGTGAAAAGATTTCCTATCATAGGAGATTAGCCAATAATTGGAGTAAAAATCCAGTGTTAATCGCAGATTTCTTTCTACGATTTAACTGGCTCTCCATGTCATAGGGATCTTAAGCTCCAGGTTAAAAGGCCCAGGAGAAATACTTTTCGACTAGGGGGAAAGGGGCTATGCGCCCTTCTCCTAGGGAGAAGAAAGAGTCCAATATTTTGCCCCTCTAGGGCAGAAGATTAAAAGAATGATCTGGGAGAGTTACTTTTTATAATTCTCCCTTAGTGGGGAGAATATTGGAATTTTATCTTGAGCTGGGGAAGGAGTAACAGCCCCGGTGACGACCCGATAAGGGTTGGTGAAGCTGAGTCTCTTGGCGAAGTAGGTCGAGACTTTCGACCCTGTGAGGAAAGAAAAATAAATAATATTTATTTCTTTTCTAGGGGGAGTTAAAGCTCAAGACCAAGAGAAGAAAAAGAAAAATAAATAATTTTTCTTTCTTCTCTGGTTTGAGTTTTTTCCCAGTAAAGGATAAAATAAATAATATTTTTTCTTCTCCTTGGGGGGGAAAAGTCTACAGACCATAGTAGAATTAGAAAAGAAATGATTAGTTTTTCTTCATTTTAGTTTGAAAAAGTAATATTTATTTTACTTTACATTTTTATGTAAATTCTTAGCCCTATTATTTACATAAGATAAAACAAAGTAAAATTGAATATTTTTTCCTAGTGTAAAAAAATATACACTTTTTCTTTTTCTTCTCTGGTCTAAAGACTTTTCTCTCCCGTGAAGAAAAATAATAATATTTTTTCTTCTTCCTTGGGGGAAGAAAATAAGACCCTTTCTGGTAAGAGAAAAGAGAAAGATTTTATTTAAAAAATTCTTTCCTTTTTCTTTCTTTCCAGAAGGGTTTTATTTTCTTTCCTAGTGAAGAAAAATAAATAATATTTTTTTCTTCTTCCTTGGGGAAGAAAACTAGACCAAGTATTCAAAGAAATAATTAGTTTTTCTTCATTTTAGTTTGAAAAAGTAATATTTATTTTACTTTACATTTTTATGTAAATTCTTAGCCCTATTATTTACATAAGATAAAACAAAGTAAAATTGAATATTTTTTCCT